CTCTAGTATGACCACTTGATAAAATGTGGAGGGAAGTGGGGTAAATGGCCGATACTACTGGAAGAATTCCTCTTTGGATAATAGGTACTGTAGCTGGTATTCTTGTGATCGGTTTAGTAGGCGTTTTCTTTTATGGTTCATATTCCGGATTGGGTTCATCCCTGTAGTAATCTGATGAATTGAGTTGTAGACATGAAAGCGTAAGAACTCAACGGATTCCCTTCTTTGTTTGTCTGATTTAAGGTAGAAGGTCCCGTTGAGTTCTTAATAATTATAATATTTTTTTATAGGTTCATTGACGAAGTTCTATTTACTCAACAAATTTTCCCCTCCTCTTTTGTTTGTCCACCACTTTTTATAGTATACGTAATTATTAATTATTATAATAGAATTTAGAATATATATATAATAATTAATAATAATAAAATAAAATACGCAATAACTCCAAAAAACGTTCTGAGAAATCTGTAAAAAACAGAAACTAACACTAGGAATGTTTGACGAACAGTATAAAGAATCATTATTATTTCGACACAAGAAAAGGATTTTTCACACCCCTTTTCTTGTGTCGAAGACTAGGAAGACGAATAAACCCTCCCAGAAATATTTGCTCCCTTCGTTTATATTTATACGTTCTATTTCCCGTTTACTTTTGGATAGGATCTAGCCAAAGTGAAATGTATTAGACTCAAATGCATTTTTTACATTTCAATCTGACAATAGCAACATAATAGCATCGAAAAAAAAAAGAAGGGGTCAAGTCAAATAGTCTTTCTATATACTATGTATAGGAATGTCGTACAAGGAATTCCCGGCATCTCGTAGAAAAAGAGTCTAAAAGAACAAAATTCTTTTTATAATTCCATTTTTTATCATAGATAATTGATAAAAAAGTTCTTTTTACAAACTTGATGTCGATAAATACGCCAGTCTAGAAATTCATTTCGGACAATTGAACCTTCTCGAACTGTTTCTTTTTAAGAACCAAAAAGATTTGTGCCAAAATAACAGATGCGAAGAAGAACAAAAGACCTTGTACACGTAATGGATCTTGAAGTACTATTTCTGCATCTCCCTGACCAAATCCGCCCACATTAGGATTACTTGTCAACGGTTGATCCAATTTGATAGATTCACCTTCTGAAACAAGAAGTTCTGGCCCCGGAGGGATAATATCAACCACTTGACGTCCATCGGATGCATCCGCTATGGTTATTTCGTATCCCCCCTTTTCTTTTCGTAGGATTTTGCTTACTATACCTGATGCTGTAGCATTATAAACTGTATTGTTACTCTTGCTCCCGTCAGGATAAATTTGGCCCCTTCCTCTGTTTCCGCCTACGTATATAGGATATTTTAAGAAGTAAGTGTCTTTCTTAGTAGCGGGGTCCGGGGAAAGAATAGGAAAGGTGATTTCACTATATTTCTGACCAGGAACAGGGCCTATGACAAGAATATTTTTTTGATTGGGGCGATAACTCTGAAAAGACAGATTGCCCATCTTTTCTTTTATCTCGGGGGAAATACGATCGGCAGGGGCTAATTCAAAACCCTCTGGTAAAATAAGAACAGCCCCTACATTCAAACCCCCCTTTTTACCATTAGCAAGAACTTGTTTCACTTGCATATCATAGGGAATTCGAACAACTGCTTCAAATACAGTATCGGGAAGTACCGCTTGCGGAACCTCAATATCCACTGGTTTATTAGCTAAATGGCAATTGGCGCATACAATACGTCCAGTGGCTTCTCGTGGATTTTCATAACCCTGCTGTGCAAAAATGGGATATGCATTTGAAATGGATGTACGAGTTATGATATATATCATGAGCGATATGGAAATAGATCGAGTAATCTGTTCCTTTATCCAAGAAAAAGTATTTCTAGTTTGCATGGTCCAACCATTGATCCCGAAAATTTCTACAATAAATTGGGGTAGGTCACTAATGGAGTTTCCTATCCACGATTCTGTTATTTACTGGAATAATAATAATTTGACTGGATTAATATATAGGAAATATAGGATGAATCTCCGGGATGGGTAGAAATATAAAGTTTTTTCAATGCTTTGCTTATGTACAACTGCAAAGTAATAAAAAACATTATAATTGGATTAGGTAGATAATTTTTCAGTCATTCATTGAATGATAAATCACTACAAGTGACGGAGATACGCGATTTAAATAACGGAAAATCCAATATTTTAAAATTGTATCTAGAATGACTGGAAAAGTGGAAACAAGGCCAGATATAATTTGATCATTATGAACAAATCCAAAATCCTTGTAGACAAAGCCAATCAGCAGTTCCCAACCATGGGGCGAATGAAATCCGATACATAAATCAGTTAATAAAAGAAGAGAAAAAGCTTTTATTGTGTCACTTAAGTTATATAGGAATTCCTGAGCCCAAGAGTTAAGAATAACAAGTTCTTTATTACCCAAAATAGAATAACCACTTAGAATAATGAAACAGATTATATTTGTCGAGAAGTGCAAAATCGTATGAATACGACCCTCATTGTGTATCTTGATTAATTGGATTGTTTCTTTGTGAATTCCTATACGAAGGTTTTGTAGATGTGTCTCCGAGTATTCCTTGATCATTTCCTCTAAGAGGAGGAGTTCCTTTAATTCTTTGAATTTTTCTAGAATACTATTTTCTTCAATATCATTCAAAAAAGTTTCGGATTGCCTAGTATTCCACCAATTTTGAATCCATGATTCCAGACTTTTTTGAAATGAGAGCGAAATCCACCAAGGCAAAAATACTATAGATGCAAGATAGAAAAGAGGAGTTAATGCTTTCTTTTTTGCCATTTTTTCATCTGTGAATTGTTAATGAATTCGTCGACTTTATGTAATCTAATATTTCTCTCACGCATCAGTTCTATTACAAGTTATCGAATCTATAATCTATTCACTCTTTTTTTTTTCATATATGTCTGCTTTGACTCGAAGGGATGTTCTGAATAAATTTCAATTAAGTTATGTTATAGAAAAAGAGGATTCTTGCGTTTTTGCCCTCCTGCTGAGAAAGCATGCATTTGTCGGCTCATTTCTTAAAATACTTCAATTGGTACACGCAAGAAATAGGCCAATTCAGCAGCTTTTTGTTCCATTTCCCGTGGAGTAAAATTCTCATCAGTACGAGTCAATGGAATGGCTCCCTGGCCTTTGATATCCATATAAAGGACACGACGCGCATAAATACCCTCTTTAACTTCTATTCTGACGGACTGAATATCTTTTATAAGAAATCGGAGGAAGACCCGACGATTTTTTCCAGGAAATCCCCAACGAAAAATACACACTATTCCGTCTTTTCTATCAAATCGATCATAACCACTACCTACATTCCACGAAATTGTGCACCACAAATAAGAGCTAATAAAAAGACCCGCGATCCCATAGAAAGACATCACAATTCCTTGTGGAAAAAAAACGATTTCCTGAGACGGAAATAAAGATATCAGATTTCTACCAAGATAACTCGAGGTTCCAACCAACAAGAATCCTAATGAACCTAAAAAAAGGATAACAGCCCAGCAGAAATTACTTGTTTTTCGAGCCCCTGTTATAGGTTCTATCCATATATGTTCTGATCGACAACTCATACTTGATCCAGTTGCTTTTTTTTGGAATTGAGAGAATACCCCAAATGAATTTGACTTTAGTCCTTTTGTTTCCGAAGTAACTCGCATCAACTAGCAATAGTTTGATGTGAACCTTTAGGAGTAATTCATTAAATTGGTTAGATCTAAACTAATAACATACCCTTCGTATGATCTCACTAAAGATAGCCACATGCATATAGATAGACCAACTTTAGAATTCAGCCGTCCGCCAATTCGGGTCTATTTGAAAATAGCTAGAATATAGCATTTTGGGAGATTTTCGTCGGAAGACGCTTATACCATATTTTGCTAAAAGGATATTTGTGTTATGATACAAGCGTCAGTTTAAAAATGAGATTTTGTGCCCTCGGCTCTAAACAATCTTGTTTTTTTGAACATGAAGAAATAAAGAAGCCATTGCGATTGCCGGAAATACTAGGCCTACTAAAGGGACCAAAACAGAGGGAAAGTTAAGAGTTGTCATAGAATGGGTACCTCGCTTTACTATTTGTACCTGTTATTATTATTTAGATTTTATATTTATAGAATATAAAGATAAAGATATTTCTTATTATATATAAAGATATCTTATATCTTATTATAAGTATAATTTGATAATTCTAAATTGGGATTATTATTACTTAATATCTCTCTAATATATTCTAATTCTAAATGAGTATATAATGTAGTTTTTCATCCCTCTACATGAAAGATTTGAAAGGATATGGATGAGATATGATTTGATTCATTTTTTTCTCTTGTCTTCCAATTTATTCTTAAAAATGAATTAGATTCTATTTATTTAGTTTTAGAATTGGATCTATTTATATTAAAGGGTTTGTTAGAATCCCATCCAGCAGGGATTCTTAGTCAAAATAGGATTATCGTAAGGTATAGAAAGATAAAAAATGCTATTATTCCGATAAAAAAATGACTTGTTTGCTCAAAATAATTCAACTTTATGTTCTAATTTTGATTCAAAGGAAAGAAAGTGTGGAGTTGAAATAACTCACTCAGAACGCTTTTTAAAGGATTACGTGGTACGATTAGATCGAATAAGCCCTTCTGGAATAAATACTCAGCCGCTTGTGAACCTTCGGGTACTGTTTTATTTAATGTTTGTTCAATTACTCTTTTACCCGCAAAGGCAATGTAGGCATGGGGTTCGGCAATAATGATATCCCCCAACATACCAAAACTAGCTGTCACCCCGCCGGTAGTAGGAGATGTAAGGATTGGTACATAGAATAACTTTTTATTTGATTGATAATCATATAAAGCAGCAGATATTTTAGCCATTTGCATCAAGCTCAAACTTCCTTCTTGCATGCGTGCCCCTCCGGAAGCACACACTATAATAAGAGGTAGAAATTCTTTAGTGGCG